CCTATCCGGGCTGTATTGCTGATAAAAGTCGTGATAACAGTATAATATTTAATAGCCTTTCAATCTCTATATCTAAATAATTCTAATATAGTAATTTTGTTTGTTTTAATTTTTTTGGAGAGATGGCTGAGTGGGCTAAAGCGGCGGATTGCTAATCCGTTGTACGAGTTATGCGTACCGGGGGTTCGAATCCCTCTCTTTCCCGTTTTGTTAATGAATTGATATTATCTTTTTATTTACAATTTAACGTGTAAAAAATAAGGTATTTTTTATTCTTCACGGCCAGGATTACGTACTGGATCATTAGACAAAAATCCGAAGATGAAGAGAGAAACAAAGAATATCACTACTGTGTAAACAAACAGTTTAAGAGTAAGCATTACCCAATCTCCATGATTGTTTTTTTTGTAAAAAAAAGAAGGGGGGAATATATTCTCCTTTTTTATATCACATATATTTGTTTGATACTATGAAATAAAGCGATGTTTCTAGAAATAAAAAATAAAATGATCTGAAATTAACTTGTAATGTAATCAAAATAAATAATAATCGTTTCTTAATATTAAATATAGATAATCTATATAATCAATAATACATAGGGTCTGTTATTGGAAAAAGGTCCCCAGAACGGAGTTCTCGTGGATAGAAACGAATTTCAATGTTTGAATCTAGGATTTATATTGTAAGACTTATCTGATCTTATCAATTGTTATCATTTTTTTTAATTATGAAATTAAAGACCTCATCGAAAACTTATAGCGGCTTGCCAAACAAATGCTAGGAGAAAAAAGAATACAGGTATGACTGGCATAACATCTACGATTGGATTTAAAAAAGCGTAGGCCTCGGGCAATTTTGAAAAGAAAAAAAGACTCGAATAAAGATTAAAATTAAGACAGATCAAACTAAAGATATTAAATGTAACAACCATTTTTTTTTCATGAAGATAATTGCATTTTGATTGGGTAAATCTACCAAAATAATTATTTTGGTAGATTTACCCAATCAAATCAAAAAAACTTCTATTATCAAAGGCTAAGAGAATAGAAGAAATTATACTTTCACATAATATTTTAATTCAATTATATGTAATGATCAATGAATTGGGTTTTATTCTATATTTAGAGTTGACCAGAATTGATAAGTAATCAAGACCAATAGTAGTTTGATTAGTGTTGAATAGAAATCGAATTGGGGCGTAGTCAAGTGGTAAGGCAACGGGTTTTGGTCCCGCTATTCGGAGGTTCGAGCCCTTCCGTCCCAGAACATACCTGTTTTATCAGAATAAACGTTTTTTTGAACGAATCCTAATTAATTATTTGCTATTTCATATCCATAATATCATGTATATACGTGTGTATGTGTAAAAAGATTGATAAACCCCCTTCTTTTTTTTACAAAATCAAAAGAGCGATTTCGTTTAAAAAATAAAAGATTTAGAATCATCTTGTTATCATAGAATGTAATATAAACCGATTGGGTGGAAAAACAGAGGATCGAGTCCGTTTATCACGAGGTATCTATCTTTTTATTATCTATCTATTTTAGTATAATATTAAGAATTATGAATAATAAGAAAACACAAACACTTTGTTTGAACTGTATCGCACTATAGTATTATTTCGTTTAGTATTATTTGATAACCCCAATTTGACTTTGGTTCAAATAAACTTTCACATAAAAATGGAAGAATTAAAAAAAAAATTAGACCGAGAGCGAATTCGGAAACAGGACTTTTATTTTTTATATCCACTTTTTTTCCAGGAGTATATTTATGCACTTACTAAGAATCGTAGTTTCAATCGATCAAGTTTGTTCGAAAATGTAGGTTATGACAAAAAGGTTAGGTTACTAATTGTGAAACGCTTAATTACTCGAATGTATCATCAGAATTATTTTCTTATTTCTACTTATGATTATAACCAAAATTATTTTTTTGGGCACAACAAACTTTTTTTTCAAATCATATCGAGTAAGTTAGCAGTTATTGTAGAAATTAAACTTTTCCTAGGCGTAGTATCTTCTCTTGAAGATAATAAAATAGACGAATCTAAAAATTTACGATCAATTCATTCCATATTTCCCTTTTTAGAAGATAAATTATCCCGTTTAAATTATGTGTCAAAGAGACTAATACCTTATCCTGTTCATCTTGAAATATTGGTTTTAATTCTTCGTTGTTGGGTGAAAGATGCTTCTTCTTTACATTTGTTACGATTCGTTTTCCACGAGAATCGTAATTGGAACCTTTTATTTTTTCAAAATACATATATTTCCAACCTTTCAAAAAGAAATCAGAGATTCTTTTTATTCTTATATAATTCTCATGTCTGTGAATACGAATCTATTTTTGTTTTTTTACGTAACCAATCCTATCATTTACAATCAACATTTTTTGGAACTTTTTTTGAGCGAACTATTTTCTATGGAAAAATAAAAAAAGAGTATCTTGTCAATGTCTTTACTAAAGATTTTCAAGCCATATCATGTATGTTCAAAG